ATGCGTTGATTTTATTCTACTAATCATAAAGACATCGGAACACTATATTTTATATTAGGAGCATGAGCTGCTATAGTAGGTACAGCAATAAGAATTATTATTCGTATTGAATTAGCTCAACCTGGATCCTTCTTAGCTAATGACCAGCTATACAACTGTATTATTACTGCCCATGGACTAATCATAATTTTCTTTATAGTTATACCAATTCTAATTGGTGGATTTGGAAATTGATTAATCCCTCTAATAATTGGAGCACCAGACATAGCTTTCCCACGATTAAATAACCTAAGATTTTGATTACTACCCCCATCATTAATTCTATTGGTAACTTCAGCCCTAGTAGAAAAGGGGGCAGGAACAGGATGAACTGTATATCCCCCATTAGCAGCTAATCTAGCTCATTCAGGACCATCCGTAGATTTAGCTATCTTTTCTCTACATTTAGCTGGAGCCTCATCAATTTTAGGGTCTTTAAACTTTATTACTACTGTTATTAATATACGTTGAAATGGTATAACACTAGAACGATTACCTTTATTTGTATGAGCTGTATTTATTACAGTAATTATATTACTTCTTTCTCTTCCAGTATTAGCGGCTGCAATTACTATACTCCTTACAGATCGAAATTTAAACACCTCATTTTTTGATCCTGTGGGAGGGGGTGATCCCGTACTATATCAACACCTATTTTGATTTTTTGGCCATCCAGAAGTATATATTTTAATTTTACCTGGATTCGGGGCTATCTCACATATTGTATCCCATAACTCAAGAAAAATAGAACCATTTGGATCACTAGGCATAATTTATGCTATAATTGGTATTGCTATTTTAGGTTTTATTGTATGAGCTCATCACATATTTACTGTAGGAATAGATGTAGATACACGAGCATATTTTACTGCAGCAACCATAGTGATTGCCATTCCTACTGGAATTAAAGTATTTAGATGACTAGCAACTATTTATGGCTCTAAAGTAAAATATACCCCATCTATAATATGAACATTAGGCTTTATTTTCTTATTTACTATAGGAGGATTAACTGGAATTGTATTATCTAATTCTTCTTTAGATATTATATTACATGACACCTATTATGTAGTTGCCCACTTTCATTATGTATTAAGAATAGGGGCAGTATTTGCAATTTTTGCTGCATTCAATCACTGATTCCCATTATTTACAGGACTATGCTTAAATCATAAAATCTCAAGCGCCCAATTTTTTTTAATATTTATTGGAGTAAACTTAACCTTTTTTCCACAACACTTTTTAGGTCTTAGAGGAATACCTCGACGATATTCTGATTATCCTGATGCATTTATAATTTGAAATGTTATTTCATCAATTGGTTCTACTATATCAATAGTATCTTTAATTTTATTTATTTACTTATTATGAGAAGCATTCTCAACCCAACGTATACTAATTTCTTCTTCCCATATACCTACATCTATAGAATGAACTGAACCTAGATTACCACTACCCTTTCATAATTCAAATGAAACAGGTATAGTAACTACACCATTAAGTGAAAGCAAATAAATTGCACCTATCTGTTAATTAGGAGTCAGTCTTATAGACTCACTTATATGCCTTATTGAGGTCAACTATTATTACAAGATCCAGCATCTCCTATTATAGTACAATTAATTCAATTTCATGACCATGTATTAATTATTTTATCTTTAGTAGTTACCATTATTACATATAGAATATTAACTTTAATTACTAATAAATACACTAATCGATTCATTTATGAAGCTCAAGAAATTGAAACAATCTGAACTATTGTTCCAGCAATCATTTTAATTTTCCTTGCCTTACCTTCAATTCGCTTACTATATATCATAGATGAATCATTTAATCCTTATCTTACAATTAAATCTATTGGACACCAATGATATTGATCTTATGAATACAGTGATTTTTCAAATCTAGAGTTTGATTCATATATAACTCCGACAGAAGAATTAAATCTTGGTGATTATCGTTTACTAGAAGTAGACAATCGAATAGTAGTCCCTACAAACCTAAATATTCGTATAATATTAACAGCCGCCGATGTTATTCACTCATGAACTGTACCAGCCCTAGGAGTTAAAATAGATGCTATCCCTGGACGTCTAAATCAAATAACATTTACCATTTTACTACCGGGTGTATATTACGGACAATGCTCAGAAATTTGTGGAGTCAACCACAGATTCATACCTATTGCAGTTGAAGCAATCAATATTAATGACTTTATTAAATGATTAAAATCCTAATGAGATTTTAGTTAAGTTCCATAACAGTAGTCTGTCAGCCTACAATCACAAATTTGTAAATCTTAATGCCACACTTATCTCCTATAGCTTGAATTTATTTTCTAATTATACTATGATTTCTAATATTAATTACAATTACTAATATATGATGATTAATAATAAACCCTTCAATAGTATTAAATAATTTAATAGTACATAAAAAATATACTAATTGAAAATGATAGCAAGATGGTTGAAATATAAACGATAAACTGTAAATTTATTAATGAGGTACCCCCTCTCTTGTATGATATTAGTATAATAAGTACATTTACCTTCCAAGTAACAAGTTTAACTTAAATGTCATATTGATTCGACAACCATTTCATTTAGTAGAACCAAGACCTTGACCATTTATATCTGCATCAGGAACATTATTACTAACCGTAGGATTAACTAGATGATTTCATAATAAAGGTAATATTTGCCTATATTTAGGGATTATATTAATTATTTTATCTATATATATATGATGACGAGATGTAACTCGGGAAGCAACTATAATAGGAAATCACACATCATATGTAATCAAAGGATTACGACTAGGTATATTATTATTTATTACATCTGAAGTATGTTTTTTCTTAGGATTCTTTTGGGGATTCTTTCACAGAAGATTGGTACCTACAAATGAACTAGGATGTATTTGACCCCCAATTGGAATTATCCCCTTAAATACTTTCGGAGTTCCCTTACTAAATACAATTGTATTACTATCTTCTGGTATTACTGTAACATGAGCCCATCATAGAATAATAGAAAGAAATAAAAAAGCTGCTATTCAAGCTTTAATATTTACAGTTATATTAGGACTATATTTTACCTTTCTCCAAATAGGGGAATATTTTTCTGCTACCTTCTCTATTGCAGATAGAATTTATGGCACTACATTTTTTGTTACAACGGGGTTTCATGGAGCACATGTTATCATCGGATCAATTTTTTTATTTATTTGTTTAATTCGCACAATAAAAAACCAATTTTCTAGTTCACATCATTTTGGATTTGAAGCAGCAGCATGATATTGACACTTTGTAGATGTAGTATGAATTTGTCTATATATTTGTATATATTGATGAGGGTCATTATTTTTTAGTGTACGGTACACATAAACCTTTGAAGTTTATATAATAAGTTCAATTCTTATATCAATAATATGTTTTTATTTATAACAAATATATTAATAGCTGTATCTTTAACCATAATAACCCTTAAAGCCCCAGTTATTATAATACTTAATATTTTAATTATAGCTTTAGTAACAGCATGAATTTATGCATTTACGCTAAGTACTTGATACTCGTTTTTAATTTATTTAATTTATATTGGGGGTATATTAATTATATTTACTTATTTTGTAGTTCTATCTCCAAATGAATATCTTAAAATTAAGTTATATTTTACAACCCTATTAATAACATTTATAATATTAATAATTCCATCTATAATCATTAAAGACAAGTTTATTATTCATAATATATATTCATTTAATTCTAATGACTTATACTTAAATTACAATATTCCTATTCTATTTTTTATAGTAATATTATTATTATTTATAATATTAATAATTGTAAAAATAATTAATATATCAAAGGGACCTTTACGACCATTTTTATATGTTTAAACCTTTTCGAACAACTCATCCACTTATTAAAGTAATAAATAATGCATTAATCGATTTACCTGCACCAAATAATATTTCAATCTGATGAAATTATGGTTCACTATTAGGGCTAGCATTAATAGTTCAAACAGTAACAGGAATTTTCCTATCTATGCATTATGTACCAAATATCGAAATAGCATTCTCATCTGTTATACATATTACGCGAGACGTGGAATACGGATGACTAATCCGATATATTCATGCAAACGGAGGGTCTATATTTTTCCTGTTTCTTTATCTACATATTGGACGAGGAATTTATTACTCATCATTTATTATAATAGAAACATGAAATATTGGAGTAACTTTATATATCTTAACTATAGCAACAGCATTTATAGGGTATGTTCTACCTTGGGGTCAAATAAGATTTTGAGGTGCAACAGTTATTACAAATCTATTATCTACTATCCCATATATTGGAAAAATATTAGTAGAATGAATTTGGGGAGGATTTGCAGTAGATAATGCTACATTAAATCGATTTTTCTCCTTTCATTTTATATTACCATTTATAATAATTGCTCTAATTGTACTACATTTATTATTTCTTCATCAAACAGGATCTAACAACCCTTTAGGAATTAACAGAGACTCAGATCGAATTCCATTTCATCCTTACTACTCAATTAAAGATTGTTTAGGATTTATTATTGCTATTACATGTTTATTACTATTAGTATTATTTAACCCAAATCTATTTAGAGACCCTGAAAACTTCCTAAAAGCTAGGTCTTCTGTAACCCCATTACATATTAAACCAGAATGATATTTTTTATGAATTTATGCTATTCTACGATCAGTACCAAATAAATTAGGGGGAGTAATTGCAGCCTTTTCAGGAATTTTAATTATATACACAATACCTATTACAATATGAATAAATAAACGATCAATAAATTTCTATCCCATTAATAAAATAATTTTCTGGGTTTTCGTTTCTTCCTTTATTATCTTAACATGAATTGGAGGCCGACCAGTAGAAGACCCATTTATTTTTATTGGGCAAGTAGCAACTATTATATATTTTTCCTACTTTATTATCAATCCGATTATATTTTATTTATCTGATTATCTATTTAAATAATATTTTAAGTTATAATAAGATTTTAAGTTATATAAACTAAAAACCTTCAAAGTTTTAAATGGGTATACACCCAAATCTTGAATGCTTATAGATATTTTTTCTTCCTTTGATAGCTATGAATTTAACTCTTTATCAATCATAAAAAACACAGTATTACTATCTACTATAATTTATTTGTTTACTTCACTAATTACCTCTTTTTGAGTCGAAAATAATCGATTAAATTCAATTTTAACTTATCCTGTAAATTTAATATATAATCAATTAAATCGGACCCAAAGAATTAAAATCAAGGGTTATACAGTTATTGTATCTACTCTCTTTATTATAATCGTATTTTTAAATTTAACTGGAATAATTCCATACTCATTTAGAATTTCTACTCACCTTATTTTAACTTTATCTATAGGTCTACCTATATGACTAGTCATCATTTCATCTAGAATATTTAAACACAAAAAGAAATTTATTGCTAATATATTACCAGATGGGGCACCAGACTGATTAAATCCATTTTTAGTATTAATTGAAACCATTAGAATTATAGTACGACCACTTACCCTATCCTTTCGTCTCGCAGCTAATATAAGAGCAGGACATATCGTATTAAGTTTACTAGGAATCTATAGATCTGTAGCTATTAATTCATTTCTACTAAGATCAATTACATTGCTATTAATATCTATAGCATACATCCTATTTGAATTTGCAATTTGTCTTATTCAAGCATATATTTTTTGCTTACTTTTATCATTATACACGGATGATCACACAACAACTTATTAAACAATAGCAAAAATTGCATTTTGATTTCGACTCAAAAAGAGGTTATATATATATAAGCATAGATTGGAGGGGGGGACGAGAATAGAAGGAGAATAAATAAAATAATCGGCTTTAAATGGCCTTTAAACCACATTTGTTATACGGCTTTTACGAGGAAATCGACCTTTTTTAGGGGTAGACACCCCCATTTTAACAAATTTTAGCTATTTTTTCAATTTTTTGTACTAAAAAACACTAATAAAATTTCAATTTTTCACTTGTCGGCGATGCAATAAAAAATCAAAAAATCTGAAAAAAAACATTCTATTTTTTCGTAAAAATTTTATTTTTTTTTCAGTTTTTTCGAATGGAAAATCGGTCGGAACTACATTAAATTATGATCTTATAAATATACTACAAAGAAAAAGTCAAGTCACATCTTAAACAATATACCATAAATCCTAAATAACACTAAAAAAAAAAAAAAAAAATTAGGTAAGTTATTTAAACTATTGAGTTGTGGTCTCAAAAATACATATATTTGTTCTGATTTATGAAAATAAAATATATTAGGGGATATAGGCCCCGCTTAATGCTATTATTGTCTGGAATTGTATTTTTTATTTCAATATGATTAATATATAAAAATAAACTTATTATTATAGAATGGGAATTAATTTCTATGTATTTAACTTCACTTAATATTACACTAGTCTTTGACATTAAAGGGACTTTATTTTCATCTGTTGTATTATTTATTTCTAGTAATGTATTAAGATTTTCTACCTTATATATAAAAGAAGATAAATTTATTGATCGATTCACTATCTTAGTTTTACTTTTTGTATTATCTATAAATTTATTAATTTATATTCCAAATTTAATTGTTCTTCTACTTGGGTGAGATGGTTTAGGTATTATTTCCTTCATTTTAGTAATTTACTATCAAAATGCTAAATCACTTGCTGCAGGAATAATTACCATTATAACTAATCGGGTAGGGGACGTAATAATCTTACTATCTATTGCATTAACTTTAAATCAGGGTCACTGAAATATCCTATCAATATGAATTAATAGTGATATTATCTCTATACAAGTGGGCATAATTTTATTAGCTGCTATAACTAAAAGAGCTCAAATACCGTTTAGTAGTTGACTTCCTGCTGCTATAGCTGCACCTACTCCTGTATCAGCTTTAGTTCATTCATCTACATTAGTTACTGCTGGAGTATTCCTATTAATTCGTTTTTATCCTTTCTTAAATTCTACACAATGATTTAATAATAGATTACTATATATTGCTATAGTAACTATAACTATAGCAGGCTTATCTGCTGCCATTGAATCAGATATAAAAAAAATTATTGCTTTATCAACTCTAAGTCAATTGGGACTAATAATGGCTGCCTTAGGCTTAAATTTACCTTTATTAGCTTATTTTCATATAGTAGTTCATGCTATATTTAAAGCATTGCTTTTTGTATGCGCAGGAACATTAATTAATAGTCACATACATAGTCAAGATTTACGCTGAATAGGAAACTTAGTTAATCAAATACCCATAACTTCTTCATGTATTATAGTTGCAAATTTAGCTATATGTGGATTTCCCTTTTTAGCTGCATTTTATACTAAAGACATAATTATTGAATTATCTATATTTAATATTAATAGTATAATGACTATTATACTACTATATTTATCTTTGGGTATTACTGCATTCTATAGTCTTCGATTTAGTATATCAGTATTATGATCTCCTATAAATAGAGTTTCATATTATTTGTTATCTGAGCCAGAATCTGTAAATATATCTATAATTTTACTAAGTTTACCTTCAATTGTATCCGGGTTACTACTATGATGATTTTATCCCTTCATTGATAATTATATAAATTTTAGCCCGGATATAATAAAAGTACCTATTATTATAATAATCCTAGGCTTTATGTTCGCTTGATCATGAAGATTTTGAAATAAAAAGTTAGTATATATATTACAAATCTTTCTCTCTCTTATATGATTTTTAACTCCTATTACTACTCAGTGCTTCATAAAATATTATATAATACTATCTAAATACTACTTAGAATTAGTAGATCAAGCTTGATTAGAATTTGAGGGGGGATTAGGAGTAAATAAGATAATTATATATATATCTAATAAAATAATTAAAATAAATAATGCAAACCCCTTAAATTATTTAGTATTATCTGTTATTACACTTATACTATTAATTCCTTTTATATATTATTTAGATAGATTAAATTAAATCATATCACTGAAGATGATATAATAAGGAAACTTTCTGAATATTATATGTAGTGTAATTAACACCTTAACTTTTCATGTTAACAATATATTTAATATCATATCAGATAATAATTTAAACTTAAAATATTGACTTTGGGTGTCAAAAATCATTATTATGTTATCTGAGAATCAGAAGCTTATATAGCATTGGTCTTGTAAATCAAAGACAGGATTATTTCCCTGGTTCTATGAGTTATCAAATAATAATTATACTTTTATTACCTATTATAGCCTTTCTAAATTTAATGCTAAATAAATCCCATTTTCTTCATATTCTATTGTGTTTAGAAGTTATAACACTAAGTATACTAATATTTTTATCCTTAAAGTTTTTATTTATTAATATATCTATTCCATTAATTAGAGTAGTTGTTTTAACTTTAGGTGCTTGTGAAGCTAGATTAGGACTTACTTTATTAGTATTAATAGTTCGATCCTTTGGCAATGATAATTTAAGTAATATTTCTACTAATAAATGCTAATAATTACAATCCCATTAATCACTATACTTATAATATATAAAAAATATAATTTATGGTCAAACTTTATCTTTAATTTAATAGTAGTATCTTTTACTATGTTAACCTATTTTTCTTATAATTCAATATATATAATTACTAAATGAAGAATATTAGATAAACTTTCTACCCCCCTAATCATTTTAACCCTATGAATTTCCAGTATAATAATTATAGCTAGGTATAAAATTAAGCTAACCAATAATAATAGTTATTTATTCATTTTATATGTAATAATACTTAATATCATTTTATATATATGCTTTATAACATCAAACATTATTTTATTTTACGTTTGATTTGAAGCTTCTCTGATTCCAACCCTTCTACTAATTATAAAGTGAGGTTATCAACCAGAACGACTTCAAGCAAGTTTATATTTAATTATTTATACTGTATTAGCTTCATTACCAATATTAATTAGGCTATTAATTATTATTTATTACTCCGATAACATAAATTTTTCTATTATAGATAAATTTATATTTCCATTTAATAATAAATATATTTGATTAATCTGTATTTCAGGATTTTTAGTAAAACTACCTATATATATAACTCATTTATGATTACCAAAAGCCCATGTTGAAGCCCCCGTTGCAGGCTCAATAATTCTTGCTGCTGTATTATTAAAATTAGGTGGATATGGACTTTATCGTATAACATTTATATTCCCGTGAATAAATAAATCTGTTTCTTCTACTATTATTAGAATTTCACTAGTAGGGGGTGTAATTACTAGAATAATTTGCTTGCGCCAATCAGACTTAAAGTCCTTAATTGCTTACTCTTCTGTTAGGCACATAGGATTATTAATTGCAGGAATTATAACCTCTACTAAATGAGGGATAATAGGTTCATTGACTATAATAATTGCTCATGGCTTTAGATCTTCTGCCCTATTCATTTTAGCCAATATAAATTATGATTTTATAAATAGACGAAGAATTTATTTATCTAAGGGTACCATCATTTTTGCCCCTATTATATCAATATGGTGATTTTTATTCGCAATCACAAATATAGCTGCACCTCCATCTATTAATTTAATTGGAGAAATTATACTGATTACTTCGATTTGCTCCATCTCTTATTGGTGTATATTACTATTAGGGTTAATTAGATTTATAGCAGCTGGTTATTCCATATATATGTATACATCAATTAATCATGCTAACTCTAACAATTATATAACTATATATCCTATAAATACTATAAAAGATTACAATTTATTATTATTTCATTTATTTCCAATTATCCTTATTATTTTAAAACCAGAATTAATTATTTAGAGGTATAGTTGAATAACAACATTAAATTGCAAGTTTAAAAGTATACTTATATATTACCTTTTAGTAAGATAAGCTAAATAAGCTAGTGGGCTCATACCCCAAAAATGAAGAAATTCTCTTACTAGTAGTTTGATTCTAACTAAATTATTAAATTTTATTTTATACTTCATGTAAATAATAACTTAAAGTCTAGATTTTAGTATAACATTAATGATTAATCTAAATTCACAGTAGTTAAAACTAATCAATATATAAAAGTATGAATTGGTAAAAATAATTAATGTCGGCAAAATTCGTGCCAGCAGCCGCGGTTAGACGATAGACATATAATAATAAAAATTCTATAAGATATAATAAATATACTAATAGGTTTAATTTCAACTTATAATAAACCAAATATATCATACCTAAATTACTCATTAAAACAAGGATTAGATACCCTTTTATTAGTAACCTACTAGAAGAATTGGAAAATACGAACAACAGTTTAAACACCAAAGAATTTGGCGGTGTCTTATTTAATTAGGGGAACCTGTCTCATAAACGATAATCCACGAAAATCTTACCTATTTTTGAAACTCAGTTAGTGTACTGCCGTCTTAAGTATACCTTTATAAGTGCATACAACTAATTATAAATAAATTATACGTCAGGTCAAAGTGCAGCTTATAATTAGGTGATGATGGGTTACAATCTTAATATAGATACGGAAAATTATAATAAATTGTAATTTAAAGGTGGACTTAATAGTAATTAAATAAAATTTTAATGAATATAATACTAAGACATGCACATATCGCCCGTCACTCCTTAAAAGGATAAGTCGTAACATAGTAGATGTAACGGAAGTTGCATCTGTCAAGCTATAGCATATATTAATGCCTCTTATTTACACTAAGAAGAAAATAGTTATTTAGCTTGAAAATAAATATTTATCTAATTAAATTGACTATTAACTAAAGAATATATACAATATAAATAATTACTGCAAAGGAAAGAATAATTATATAAGTAGTTAAATACGTACCTTGTGCATAATGGATTTACAAGTTAAATTATAATATAACTTCCCGAATTCTTAGCGAGCTGAATATTAATTGTTAAGAACTAATAGCTAAATGTTTCAATATTTTCTAAAAATTATTATTCAGTGGCTATATACCTAACGCGCAAGAACATAGCTGGTTTCTATCAAGCACTATATATTAGAGCATCTATTATAGATTGTAAAATAATAAAAGAAAAGTTTTATTACATATTCAATAACTACATAATAAATAATATAATTAGTAGACTTAATAACAGTTATCTTACATTACTTTATTGTAATAATAAAATTATGTATTTATAATTCAATATGAAAAATATAGATAGATATTTAAATAAATCATAATTTTTAATAACTATGTAAATATAAGTATTATATAAAATATATTAAAGGAACTCGGCAAATATTATTTCGACTGTTTAACAAAAACATTTCTTTTAGAAAATATTAAAGGTATGCCCTGCCCAATGAAAATTTCAATGGCCGCGGTATCCTAACCGTGCAAAGGTAGCATAATAATTTGTCTATTAATTGTAGAATGGAATGAAAGGGTAAACGAAATAAATACTGTCTCTAATATAAATATAAAATTTATCTTTTAGGTGAAGAGACCTAAATAAAATTAAAAGACAAGAAGACCCTATTGAGCTTTACTTTAAATATAAATAAATTATATTATAGTTTGGTTGGGGTGACCTAGGAATACTTAACATCCTAAAATAATTAAGATTTATAAATCTTTTATAGATCCATCTTATGATTAATAAATTAAGTTACCATAGGGATAACAGGCTAATATTTTTTTAGAGTTCTTATCAACAAAAATGTTTGGCACCTCGATGTTGGCTTAGGGATTCATTATGATGTAGAAGTCATAAATGAAGGTTTGTTCAACCTATAAAACCCTACATGAGCTGAGTTCAGACCGGCGTAAGCCAGGTTAGATTCTATCTTTAATTAATTAATATTGTCTTCAGTACGAAAGGACCTAGATAATGCTATAATAGAATTAAATAAATTTATTTATATACTATAATAGGTTGGCAGATAAATGCAAATAATTTAGGATTATTAAATGAAGTTTTCACCTATTATGTAACTTAGTTTAAATAGAACAATTAATTTGCACTTAATAAGTGAGATTCTCAGTAGCAGTTATTCGTTTAGGAAACAAAGGATTTTGAAAATCCTTAATAAATGTTCAATTCATTTAATAACTTAATATGATGGCAGAATAGTGCATTAAGTTTAAACCTTAAATATGAATAATTTCTTATATTAATGAATATCTCTCCCATATTATCTGTAATTATTAGCATATTAATAGCACTAATAGCTATAGCCTTTTATACATTATTAGAACGTAAGCTATTAGGCTACTTTCAACTACGTAAAGGACCAAATAAAGTTATCTTTATAGGTTTACCTCAGCCATTTGCAGATGCAATTAAATTGTTTTTAAAGGAACAAATAATTCCAATCAATGCAAATAAGTCTTCATTTATTCTTGCCCCAATTATAAGTCTATTCTTATCTTTAATATTATGGTCTATTTATCCATATCAAAACCCTGCCTTTTGACTACAATTTGGAATTTTATATTTTCTTTGTATTTCAGCAATAAATGTATATACAACATTTATTGCAGGATGAAGATCTAACTCTAAATATGCTTTATTAGGGGCCCTTCGAGGAGTAGCCCAAACAATTTCATATGAAATTAGAATATCTTTAATTTTACTATCAACACTAATTATTATATTATCTATAGATATTTCTATTATTTCTAATTATTTTTATTCTACTATATTATTTATTCTTGCCCCAATTAGAATTTTATGATTTATTACTAACTTAGCAGAGACAAATCGAAGTCCATTTGATTTTGCAGAAGGTGAATCTGAATTAGTATCAGGATTTAATATTGAATACGGATCCAGAATATTTGCATTAATTTTTATAGCAGAATATGCTAATATCTTATTTATAAGTGTTCTCACCTCTGCAATCTTTATGACTAGAATCTTAAAATTTATTTCTATTTATTATATTATAATAAGAATTTTTGTATCTATTCTATTTATTTGAGTTCGAGCTTCATTCCCACGTATACGTTATGACTCCTTAATAATATTAACATGAAAATCATTTTTACCTTTCTCTATTAGAATTTTAATTTTACTTCTTCCACTATGCCTTTTTTTAGACGCAAATATATAATTATGAGTACTAAGCCGGATTAACGGATAACATTGATGTCGTTAAATATGAATAACTTCTAGTACTTAATTAGAGAGCTTGGATAAGCATTCAACTTTTAATTGAAAGATAACAAAATTTTGTTTCTAATTAATGAAAATAATAACATTTTGCTTTTTTTTATCTATCTTAATCCCAACATTAGTATATATACTATCAACTATATTATATATACGAACTAATATAGATCGACATAAAACATCTCCATTCGAATGTGGATTTGATCCTAACAATCAAGCTCGAATTCCATTTTCTACCCGATTTTTCCTTCTTGCAATTATCTTTATTGTATTTGATATTGAAATTGTTTTATTAATACCAATACCAATTATTATATATTCTATAATTTCCTTATCCTATATTCTAATTTTTTGTTTATTTCTACTCATTTTATTAGTGGGGTTAATTCATGAATGAAATGAAGGATCTATTAACTGACTAATATAGAAATTTGAGGGCAATAATAAAGCTTCTAACTTTCTTTATGGTGGTTCAACTCCATCAATTTCTTATTATGTTACTATACTTTATAAAATCTATTACACCTATAACAATATTAGCTACTATTATAATAGTAATTGGTACATTATTAGCAATATCAGGACCCAACTGAATTACAATCTGAATTGGATTAGAAATTAATATATTTGGTTTTATCCCATTTATAAGAAAATCTACATTCTCAAAAAACTGTGAAGCTATAGCAAAATATTTATTAATTCAGCTTGCAGCCTCTATAATTATGTTATATATAGGCTATTATATGACTCTTTTAAATAATATAAACTCATATGCATATACTATACTAATTTTCGCCTTTATAATAAAATTAGGTGCTTTTCCTGCACACTACTGATTTCCATCTATTATACAATCCTGTGATTGATTTGGTAGTTTATTATTAGCTACATGACAAAAAATCGCCCCAGCAATAGTATTAATTTACAATGTAAAACCTAATTTAGAGTTACTAACTATAATAATTATCATTAATACAGGTCTAATTGGTACATTAGGTTCAAACCAAACAGATATTAAAACTATTATAGCATATTCTTCTGTAGTACACATAGGATGATTTTTAGTTCCTTTTATATATCAGGAAAGTTATTTATCCTTGTACTACTTAATTATATATATATTAATAACTACCCCTATTTTTATTTTAATATTTATTTATTCTTATAATAATCCAAAATCTACTAGAAATTTAATAACTATAAATACAAACATAAAATTTAGTTTAATATTAATAATCTTATCTTTAGCTGGTTTACCTCCACTATCCGGATTCATCCCTAAGCTTATAATTCTATACTTACTATCTAAATTTTCCCCTTCCTTATTAATTATTCTAGTTATTTTTACTTGTATTTCGTTATATTTTTATTTAGTTTTAAGATTTAATGTATTTTTATCTAGCTTCAAATCCATATATAATCTTAAATTAGATAAATATATTATAATTTCAATTATTATTAGAGTTGCATTTACTCCGTTAATAATCCTAAATTAACTTATAATATATATATATATAAATTT